GTGGTGGAAAAATATGGGTCCGCATATTTCCAGACAAACCAGTTACAGTAAGACCTGCTGAAACGCGTATGGGTTCGGGGAAAGGATCCCCTGAATATTGGGTAGCTGTTGTTAAACCGGGGCGAATACTATATGAAATGGGTGGAGTAACCGAAAATATAGCTAGAAGGTCTATTTTAATAGCAGCATCCAAAATGCCTATACAAACTCAATTTATTATTTCGGGATAAAAATTAAAAAAAAAATTAAAAATAAAATATAGAATAAAACCAACAGAAATGAGTCTTGGGGATGAAACAAAATTGCAGGTTTCTTTTTTTGGACAAATAATATTTCTTTTATTTTCTTCATCCTTTGCATTGGAAGAATAGACTCAAAAATTCATATGATTCAACCTCAGACCCATTTAAATGTAGCGGATAACAGCGGGGCTCGAAAATTGATGTGTATTCAAATCATAGGAGCTAGTAATCGCCGATATGCTCATATTGGTGACGTTATTGTTGCTGTGATCAAAGAAGCAGTACCAAATATGCCCCTAGAAAAATCAGAAGTAGTCAGAGCTGTAATTGTTCGTACCTGTAAAGAACTTAAACGTGACAGCGGTATGATAATACGATATGATGACAATGCTGCAGTTGTGATTGATCAAGAAGGAAATCCAAAAGGAACTCGAATTTTTGGTGCAATCCCCCGCGAATTGAGACAATTAAATTTTACTAAAATAGTTTCATTAGCCCCCGAGGTATTATAATAAAAAAAAATGAGATCCTGATATCTTTGGGGTATTTGAAAGGAAATAGATTAAGAACTAGATTAATTCGTAGATTATGTCTCACGCATATACCTTGAAAAATGAATATTCATAAACCAATAAAAAAAAAAAAAAAGAAAAACATGTTAATTATATCCAATTTTGAGGCACCAAAAATTTTAGTTCATCATGGGTAGAGACACTATTGCTGAGATAATAACCTCTATACGAAATGCTGATATGGATAGAAAAAGAGTTGTTTGCATAGCATCTACTAATATTACCGAAAATATTGTTAAAATACTTTTCCGAGAAGGTTTTATCAAAAACGTCAGAAAACATCGAGAAAAAAACAACAATTTTTTGGTTTTAACCCTGCGACATAGAAGGAATAGGAAAAGACCCGTTTTAAATTTTTTAAATTTAAAACGGGTCAGTCGACCCGGTTTACGAATCTATTCTAACTCTCAACGAATTCCTAGAATTTTAGGTGGGATGGGGATTGTAATTCTTTCTACTTCTCGGGGCATAATGACAGACCGGGAGGCTCGACTAGAAGGAATCGGCGGAGAAATTTTGTGTTATATATGGTAATCCTTTTAATATCTAAATGGGATCCGAAACCTCTTCCTATTTGTAAAAAAAAAAAGAAAGGGGTTGAGTTGTCTAATATCGTTTCTCCTCCATTAGTTGATACTTCAAGGGGGCTTTACCTGGAATGAAAGAACAAAAATGGATTCATGAAGGTTTAATTACTGAATCACTTCCTAATGGCATGTTCCGAGTTCGGTTAGATAATGAAGATCTGATTCTAGGCTATGTTTCAGGAAAGATCCGGCGTAGTTTTATACGGATACTGCCAGGAGATAAAGTCAAAATTGAAGTAAGTCGTTATGACTCAACCAGAGGGCGTATAATTTATCGACTCCGAAACAAGGATTCGAAAGATTAGGTGGTTTTTATTCAATACGATTCGAGATGAAAAATTTCAAGAAACTTATTTTCTACCAAGAAGTAGATTCAGAATTAAGATAAGGAATGACAAATATGAAAATAAGAGCTTCCGTTCGTAAAATTTGTGAAAAATGTCGACTAATCCGTAGACGGGGACGCATTAGAGTAATTTGTTCCAATCCGAGACATAAACAAAGACAAGGATAATCAGACTCACTAAAGGGCTCAACGTACAAATAAAGAATCTGTTTTGACATGAAATGGATATATCCATACATTTCGGACTCATATTTATGAGATGATACAATATGGCAAAAGCTATACCGAGAACTGGTTCACGTAGAAATGTACGTATTGGTTCACGTAAAAGTGCACGTAGAATACCAAAGGGAGTTATTCATGTTCAAGCAAGTTTCAATAATACCATTGTCACAGTTACAGATGTACGGGGTCGGGTGGTTTCCTGGTCTTCGGCCGGTACTTGTGGATTCAAGGGTACGAGAAGAGGGACACCCTTTGCCGCTCAAACAGCAGCAACAAACGCTATTCGTACAGTAGTAGATCAAGGTATGCAACGAGCAGAAGTCATGATAAAAGGTCCCGGTCTCGGAAGAGACGCCGCATTACGAGCTATTCGTAGAAGTGGTATACTATTAACTTTTGTACGGGATGTAACCCCTATGCCACATAATGGCTGTAGACCTCCAAAAAAAAGACGTGTGTAGAAATGAACAGTGAAGAAATTTCACGAGAAACAAGAGAAATAAATAATTCAATCAAATAAAATATTAT